TTTTTAATTCGTGGTCTAATCAGACAACACGTTGCTTCCAACATAGGGATTGCTAAAAGTAAAATTCGGGAAAAAGAACCAATTGTATGGGAAATACTTCAAGAAGTTATGCAGGGGCATCCCATATTGCTGAATAGAGCACCCACCCTGCATAGATTAGGCATACAGGCGTTCCAACCCATTTTAGTGGAGGGACGTGCTATTTGTTTACATCCATTAGTTCGTAAGGGATTCAATGCGGACTTTGATGGGGATCAAATGGCTGTTCATGTACCTTTATCTTTGGAAGCTCAAGCGGAGGCTCGTTTACTTATGTTTTCTCATATGAATCTCTTGTCTCCCGCTATTGGGGATCCCATTTCCGTACCAACTCAAGATATGCTTATTGGACTCTATGTATTAACGATCGGGAATCGCCGAGGTATTTGTGCAAATAGGTATAATCCGTGGAATCGCGCAAACTATCAAAATGAAACAGTTGGCGATAACAACTATAAGTATACGAAAGAGAGAGAACTCTATTTTTGGAGTTCCTATGATGCACTTGGAGCTTATCGGCAGAAACGAATCCATTTAGATAGTCCTTTGTGGCTCCGGTGGCGACTAGATCAACGTGTCATTGCCTCAAGAGAAGTTCCCATCGAAGTTCAATATGAATCCTTGGGGACCTATCATGAGATTTATGGGCACTATCTAATAGTAAAAAGTGTCAAAAAAGAAAGACTTTGTATATACATTCGAACCACTGTTGGTCATATTTCTTTTTATCGAGAAATAGAAGAAGCCGTACAGGGGTTTTGTCGGGCCTACTCATACGGTACCTAAGTTAAGTAATGTGATACCGGGGAGTATTCGGGTCTCTCTCTGGTTTAACTGGTATCCTAATTCCTGAATTTCTACGTGAATCAAGATCGAGGAAAGGAAGTCTTCGAATCACTGACTCAAACCCACTGTCGAATCCTACTCAGCGGAATATGGAGGTACTTATGGCAGAACGGTCCGACCTGGTCTTTCACAATAAAGTGATAGATGGAACTGCCATGAAACGACTTATTAGCAGATTAATAGATCACTTCGGAATGGCATATACATCACATATACTGGATCAAGTAAAGACTCTGGGTTTCCAGCAAGCCACCGCGACATCCATTTCATTAGGAATTGATGATCTTTTAACAATACCTTCTAAGGGATGGCTAGTCCAAGATGCTGAACAACAAAGTTTTATTTTGGAAAAGCACCATCATTATGGGAATGTACACGCGGTAGAAAAATTACGTCAATCCATTGAGATATGGTATGCTACAAGTGAATATTTGAGACAAGAAATGTATTTTAATTTTAGGATGACGGATCCTTCTAATCCAGTCCATATAATGTCCTTTTCGGGAGCTAGAGGAAATGCATCTCAGGTACACCAATTGGTAGGTATGAGAGGATTAATGTCGGATCCCCAAGGACAAATGATTGATTTACCCATTCAAAGCAATTTACGTGAAGGACTTTCTTTAACGGAATATATTATTTCCTGCTACGGAGCCCGCAAAGGAGTTGTGGATACTGCTGTACGAACATCAGATGCTGGATACCTCACGCGTAGACTTGTTGAAGTAGTTCAACACATTGTTGTACGTAGAACAGATTGTGGCACTATCCGAGGTATTTCTGTGAGTCCTCGAAATGGGATGACGGAAAAAATTTGGATACAAACACTAATTGGTCGTGTATTAGCAGACGATATATATATGGGTATACGATGCATTGCCGCTCTAAATCAAGATATTGGGATTGGACTTGTCAATCGCTTCATCATTTTTCAAGCGCAACCAATATATATTCGAACTCCCTTTACTTGCAGGAGTACATCTTGGATCTGCCGATTATGTTATGGTAGGAGTTCCACTCATGGCGACCTGGTCGAATTGGGGGAAGCTGTGGGTATCATTGCGGGTCAATCAATTGGGGAACCAGGGACTCAACTAACATTAAGAACTTTTCATACCGGTGGAGTATTCACAGGTGGTACTGCAGAACATGTACGAGCTTCTTCTAATGGAAAAATTCAATTCAATGAGGATTTGGTTCATCCCACACGTACACGTCATGGGCATCCTGCTTTTCTATGTTATATAGACCTGTATGTAACGATTGAGAGTCAGGATATTCTACATAATGTGAATATTCCCCCAAAAAGTTTTCTTTTAGTTCAAAATGATCAATATGTAGAATCAGAACAAGTGATTGCGGAGATTCGTGCTGGAGCATCCACTTTAAATTTTAAAGAAAGAGTTCGAAAACATATTTATTCTGACTCAGAGGGAGAAATGCACTGGAGTACCGATGTGTACCATGCACCTGAATATACATACGGTAATGTTCATCTCTTACCAAAAACAAGTCATTTATGGATATTATCAGGAGGCCCATGCAGATCTAATATAGTGCCTTTTTCACTCCACAAGGATCAAGATCAAATGAATGTTCATTCTCTTTCTGTCGAACAGAGATATATTTCTGACCTATCAGTGACTAATGATCGAGTGAGACACAAATTGTTTAGTTCGTATCCTTCTGGTAAAAAGGGGGATAGGAGTTTTTATTATTCAAGACCTGATCGAATCATATCCACTGGTCATTGGAATTTCATATATTCTGCCATTCTCCACGAGAATTCTGATTTATTGGCAAAGAGGCGAAGAAATGGATTTCTCATTCCATTCCAATATGATCAAGAACAAGAGAAGGAACTAATGCCCCGTTCTGGTATCTCGATTGAAATACCCATAACTGGTATTTTCCGTAAAAATAGCATTCTTGCTTATTTCGATGATCCCCGATACAGAAGAAGCAGTTCAGGAATTACTAAATATGGGACCATAGAGGTAGATTCAATTGTAAAAAAAGAAGATTTGATTGAATATCGAAGAGCAAAAGAGTTGAGTCCGAAATACCAAATGAAAGTGGATCGATTTTTTTTCATTCCCGAAGAAGTGCATATCTTACCTGGATCCTCGTCCATAATGGTACGGAACAATAGTATCATTGGAGTAAATACACAAATCGCTTTAAATACAAGAAGCCGAGTAGGTGGATTGGTCCGAGTGGAGAGAAAAAAAAAAAGGATTGAACTGAAAATATTTTCTGGAGACATCTATTTTCCTGGAGAGACAGATAAAATATCTCGGCATAGCGGCATCTTGATACCACCAGGAACGGGAAAAAAAAATTCTAAGGAATCAAAACAATTACAAAATTGGATCTATGTCCAACGGATCACACCCACCAAGAAAAAGTATTTTGTTTCGGTTCGACCCGTAGTCACATATGAAATAGCTGATGGCATAAATTTAGCAACGCTTTTCCCCCAAGATCTGTTGCAGGAAAGGGATAATGTGCAACTCCGAGTTGTCAATTATATCCTTTATGGAAACGGTAACCCAATTCGAGGAATTTATCACACAACTATTCAATTAGTTCGGACTTGTTTAGTATTGAATTGGGACCAAGACCGAAATGTTTCTATAGAAGAAGTTCGTCCTTCCTTTGTTGAAGTAAGGACAAATGATCTGATTCAAGATTTCATAAGAATTGACTTAGTGAAGTCCCCTATTTCGTATACCGGAAAAAGGAATGATACGGCAGGTTCGGGACTGAATCCCGATAATAGATCAGATTACGCCAATATCAATCCTTTTTATTCCAAGGTGAAGATTCAATCACTTACCCAACATCAAGGGACTATTCGTACATTGCTGAATAAGCAATGCCAATCTTTTCTCATTTTGTCATCATCTAATTGTTCCCGAATTGGTCCATTCAATGGTTCCAAATCTCACAATGTGAGAAAAGAATCCATTAAAGAGGATCCCATGATTGCTATTAGGAAGTCATTGGGCCCCCTAGGGACTGTACCTAATATTGCGAATTTTTATTCATCTTACTACTTAATAACTTATAATAAGATCTTATTAAATAAATATTTGTATTTGCTACTTGACAATTTCAAACAGACTTTCCAAGTCATTCAATATGATTTATTAGATGAAAATGGGAGAATTTATAATCCCGATCCATGTAGTAACATCATTTTGAATCCATTCGATTTGAATTGGTGCTTTCTCCATCACAATTATTGCGAGAAGACATCCACAACAATAATTAGCCTTGGACAGTTTATTTGTGAAAATGTATGTATATCCAAATACGGGCCACACATAAAATCGGGTCAAGTTCTAATTGTTCATCTTGACTCCTTAGTTATAAGATCGGCTAAGCCTCATTTGGCCACTCCAGGAGCAACCGTTCATGGCCATTACGGAGAAATTATTTATGAAGGAGATACATTAGTTACATTTATATATGAAAAATCGAGATCGGGCGATATAACGCAGGGTCTTCCAAAAGTGGAACAAGTGTTAGAAGTGCGTTCGATTGATTCAATATCGATGAACTTAGAAAGGAGAGTTGAAGGTTGGAACGAACATATAACAAGAATTTTTGAAATTCCTTGGGGATTTTTAATTGGCGCTGAGCTAACCATAGCACAAAGTCGTATCTCTTTGGTTAATAAGATCCAAAGGGTTTATCGATCCCAGGGGGTGCAGATCCATAATAGGCATATAGAGATTATTGTACGTCAAATAACATCAAAAGTGTTGGTTTCAGAAGATGGAATGTCGAATGTTTTTTCACCCGGAGAACTAATCGGATTGTTGCGAGCGGAACGGACAGGGCGCGCTTTGGAAGAAGCGATCCGTTACCGAGCCACCTTATTGGGAATAACGAGGGCATCTCTGAATACTCAAAGTTTCATATCCGAAGCGAGTTTTCAAGAAACTGCCCGAGTTTTAGCAAAAGCCGCTCTACGAGGTCGGATTGATTGGTTGAAAGGCCTGAAAGAGAATGTTGTTCTGGGGGGGATGATACCCGTTGGTACCGGATTTAAAGGATTAGTGCACCGTTCAAGGCAACACAACAACATTCCTTTGGAAATCAAAAAGAAGAATCTATTCGAGGAGGCAATAAGAGATATTTTGTTCCACCACAGAGAATTTTTGGGTTCTTGCACCCAAAAGAATTTCCATCATACATCAGAACAATCATTTACAGGATTTCATGATTCCTAAGAACGGATTCATTCTTTTCTTTTAACTTTCACTATTTTTGGGGTCCGTTCATTTATTTGGTAATAAAGATAATAGCGAATAGAAAGTAATTAATGACTTGGACCGTGTATCAACGGGTAATCTCCGGTAGAAGGTTCCGTCGGAACAATTATTTATTTCAAGGTACCTCGTTTCTTAAAAAACAAAAAAGAGAAAGTGTGGGGAGAAATGACAAGAAGATATTGGAACATCAATTTAGAAGAGATGATGGAAGCAGGAGTTCATTTCGGTCATGGTACTAGGAAATGGAACCCTAGAATGGCACCTTACATCTCTGCAAAGCGTAAAGGTATTCATATTACAAATCTTACTAGAACTGCCCGTTTTTTATCAGAAGCCTGTGATTTAGTTTTTGATGCAGCAAGTAGGGGAAAGCACTTCTTAATAGTTGGTACCAAAAGTAAAGCTGCTGATTTAGTAGCATCAGCTGCAATAAGGGCTCGGTGTCATTATGTTAATAAAAAATGGCTCGGTGGTATGTCAACGAATTGGTCCACTACAGAAACGAGACTTCATAAGTTCAGGGACTTGAGAGCTGAACAAAGGGCGGGAAAACTCAACCGTCTCCCGAAAAAAGATGCAGCAATGTTGAAGAGACAATTAGCTCACTTGCAAACATATCTGGGTGGGATCAAATATATGACGGGGTTACCCGATATTGTGATCATCGTTGATCAGCAAGAAGAATATACGGCTCTTCGAGAATGTCTCACTTTGGGGATTCCAACGATTTGTTTAATCGATACAAACGGTGACCCGGATCTCGCAGATATTTCGATTCCAGCCAATGATGACGCTATAGCTTCAATCCGATTAATTCTTAACAAATTAGTATCCGCAATTTGTGAGGGTCATTCTAGCTATATAAGAAATCGTTGATTAATAATAAGATAAGTCAATAACTTTTGGAACTCCATAGATGGATTGAATAGGTTATTATATCCTGAATCTCAAAAAAGAGATAAAAATTGAAGCGAGGGGGATATTATGTGATTCCTTGGTTTGGTATCCGAAATATAAGATTAAATTAAAGTAAAGCGGGTGAGTCGAGAAAGAGATGGTTGAATCAAAATAATTCCTTTTTGAGTTCTACTTATGTCAGAGGGTAATATGAATGTTCTAACATTTTCTATAAACACACTAAAAGGGTTATATGATATATCCGGTGTGGAAGTAGGCCAACATTTCTATTGGCAAATAGGGGGTTTCCAAGTCCATGCCCAAGTACTTATCACTTCTTGGGTCGTAATTGCTATCTTATTAGGTTCGGCCACTATAGCTGTTCGGAATCCACAAACCATTCCAACCGACGGTCAGAATTTATTCGAATATGTCCTTGAATTCATTCGAGACCTGAGCAAAACTCAGATTGGGGAAGATTATGGTCCTTGGGTTCCCTTTATTGGAACTATGTTTCTATTTATTTTTGTTTCTAACTGGTCAGGTGCTCTTTTACCTTGGAAAATCATACAGTTACCTCATGGAGAGTTAGCTGCACCCACGAATGATATAAATACTACTGTTGCTTTAGCTTTACTCACGTCAGTGGCATATTTCTATGCGGGTCTTACCAAAAAAGGATTGGGCTATTTCGGTAAATACATTCAACCAACTCCAATCCTTTTACCAATTAACATCCTAGAAGATTTCACAAAACCTTTATCACTTAGTTTTCGACTTTTCGGGAATATATTGGCTGATGAATTAGTAGTTGTTGTTCTTGTTTCTTTAGTACCTTCAGTGGTTCCTATACCTGTCATGCTCCTTGGATTATTCACAAGCGGGATTCAAGCTCTTATTTTTGCAACTTTAGCTGCGGCTTATATAGGTGAATCCATGGAGGGTCATCATTGACTAGTTTCTGAAAATCGCTTTTTTTTTAAGTTTATCCCAACTCATGAGTAACTCAAGATAATCCACTGGGGGAACATGATATATACAAATGGGGTGGGTATATAAAGGGTAGGAACAAGAAAGGTGTACAATATTAGATTAGGGAATTGTAAAAAAAAAAACGAAAGAGATCTAAAAGATCTTTTTCCTAAGATTCCCCTTTTGGTCCATTTATGTCATACCTCTCTAATCAATATTCCATATTATATTATATTATATTTTTGTTCAGTCAATTACGAGATTATGATTCCTAATTTGACTAAGAATTATTATGTTATCTGTTTCCGACGTGTGCCTAAAAGACTATGTTCTATAGAAAGAACTATTCCCATTCCATTTGATTTCATTGAATTTAATTCAACAATTGACCAAAATTTTCATTAATTGCAATTGGATCAATCAAATCTTTATCTTTATATTGATATGTAATGATTCGGACGGACGACCCCCTCTGTTTATATTCATACGGGATCCGGATAATGATAAAGAAAAGGAAGAGAAGAGTTTACAAACAAATCAAATACAAATAAGATTCCTAAAAAAGTCGATTAGGGGGTTGCGCTGGGTATATGTAATGGCGATAAGCCAATTCCTTTAGATGTTTTGAAGAGTTGTTCTAGACTCGAATCCGATTCAATATCAATATAAGGTAAGGGATGGTTTACGTTATGTAAGAAAGACACGTATATGGTATATGTGATATTAGATATTTATTAGTTGGATATGGACTATCCATATATAGACTATCCATATATCTATATAAATTATATAAATATAATTATTATATTTATAATTTTATTTTTATTTCCTTTCCCATCCTACTGAATTTAGATCGATTCCAATGGAAGTCCTTCCGTTTCATCTGTGACTGCGGATTGAATGAATAAACAGATAAAGTTAAGCATATAGAAGAGAAGAGAACGAGCGAAGAATTGAAAGAGTGGTTCGGAACAAGGAAATGGAATAACTAGAACCATATGGATTTACAAAGACTAAGACTACATGGTAGAAACTATAAACGAGATCTCGAAGTAGTTCTGCCGATTCAGTAATATAATTACTTCTTACTTCATCTTAGTTACTTCGACCAGATGGGTCTTAATGATGGAATAATAAGTAATAATTCATTGGTTGATTGTATCATTAACCATTTCTTTATTTTGGTGTGAGGAGCTTACCATGAATCCACTGATTTCTGCCGCTTCTGTTATTGCTGCTGGATTGGCCGTAGGGCTTGCTTCTATTGGGCCTGGAGTTGGTCAAGGTACTGCTGCGGGCCAAGCCGTAGAAGGTATCGCGAGACAACCAGAAGCAGAGGGTAAAATACGAGGTACTTTATTGCTTAGTCTGGCTTTTATGGAAGCTTTAACAATTTACGGACTGGTCGTGGCATTAGCGCTTTTATTTGCGAATCCTTTTGTTTAAGCCTATAACTATAACTATAACTATAAATTATATAAATATATAAAATAAATATATAAATTATATAAATAAATTATATATATATAAATATAAATATAAATAAATAATATAAATAAATATATTAAAAATATATTAAATATATAATAAATATATAATATATATATAATATATTAAATTAAATATATATAATATATATATAAATATATATAAATATAAAATATAAAAATATAAAATATAAATAAATAAAAAATAAGGAAATTAAGAAAAAAAAAAGGGGGGCGAGGTGATACAAAAAGAACTCTGTTCGATTTTGTTAGTCCTATCTATAAGAGGAGAGCGTATGAAAAATGTAACCGAGTCTTTCGTTTCCTTAGGTCACTGGCCATCCGCCGAGAGTTTCGGGTTTAATACCGATATTTTAGCAACAAATCTAATAAATCTAGGCGTGGTGCTTGTTGTATTGCTCTTTTTTGGAAAGGGAGTGTGTGCGAGTTGTTTATTTCAAGAATAGGCTGGGTCCAACCAGCTGCACTTTCTTTTTTTTTTTATAAATAGGAAAGGCGCACGATCTCGACGAATTACTTCTGAATAAATTCAGAAATCATATGTAAGAACCATAGCATTTCGTGACTTATTGATAAATCAACTTTGATTCTCTATCAACCAATAACGCGGGACCATTAACATGGTTAAAGCTAAACCGCTTGAAGTCCAGGCACAACATGGTACTCTTTCTACCACTACGTTAGTACGAAGATGGTTTCAAAATGAATAGTTGGCAATTTATCTGTTATCTGATATAGAACACTCATATCGATAAAATTATTTGAACCATTTAATGGAAAAATGGGTGTCTCACCCTTTTTTTTTTATCCAATGCTGAATCGACGACCTATGTCTAAAATAAGAAGAATTTCTTGGATTTGAATAAAAAAAAAAGAAAATGAAAAATTAATAAAAATTTAAAAATATAAATAAAAAATAAAAAAAGAAACAAAACAACTTTGCTGGCAATTACAGATTTTTTTGTCTGGTCGGAAGAGTCCTCCAAATATTCTGGTCTTGTCTCAGTTTATATATCTTGGAATACGAACAGAGAAGAGAGGGTAGGCTCATTACATTAAAAGATATGGGAATGCCCCATAAGTAACTGAGCATGAGAGCCAAATGAATCGAAAGATTCATGTTTGGTTCGGGAAGAGATCATCATGGAAGTTAAGTTGTGAAATAAATGGTAAGATAATCTACTTTCATTAAGTGATTTATTAGATAATCGAAAACTGGGGATCTTGAGTACTATTCGAAATTCAGAAGAACTACGTGGGGGAGCCATTGAGCGGCTGGAAAAAGCACGAGCTCACTTACGGAAAGTCGAAATAGAGGCAGATGAGTTTCGAGTGAATGGATACTCTGAGATAGAACGAGAAAAATCGAATTTGATTAATGCCGCTTCTGATAATTTGGAACGATTAGAAAATTACAAAAATGAAACCATTCATTTTGAACAACAAAGAGCAATT